AATTCAATTCAAGTAGAAATGGATAAGCCTTAATTTCTTAATTTCAGAATTAATTAACATTAACTGATTCCATTTATTCTACATTTTATTATTAGTTTAGGAGCAACCAAGTAGTTATTTAGTTTCTAGAAAAAAAAGTAAAAGCCTAAAGAGTGGTTTTTTCTTGGGTAACATAAGATTGAATTGGACAAAGAATTAGGGGGATATTCCATTTTATCGATATGAAATTAATAGTCTAATAGACTAGAAAAAATTTAGAATAAATAGACTCAAAATTAAGAATAAAAAAAAATTGGATTATCATACATCGATTTCATATAGAAATATGTATATGTCCTTTTATTTAAACTTTTTATTTCCATTGGATTTATTCTAATCTTAATAGAATAGATTATATATTAGTATTTCTGCTACCTATTCGATTTCTTGCTTATTGTATCTTAATATATATACATACTAGACTCTTCTATTTTATCTCTTCTTTTGTATATATTCAATACTCACTTAAGTATAATTATATATAATTCTATATGAAGTATAAGATATCTTTATAACAATAACAGGTTATAAATGGTAATATAACAATAAATAACAGTTATAAATATTAAATCGAGGTACCCATTCTATGATAACTATCAGCAACTTACCCGCTATTTTTGTGCCTTTAGTGGGTTTAGTATTTCCGGCAATTGCTATGGTTTCTTTATCTTTTCATGTTCAAAAAAAGAAGATTTTTTAGGTAATATGGGGGTTAATCTTATCTATTTTTTTAAAGACTTAGGTTTACTTGTATCATAACATAAATATCCATTTAGTAGAATATAGTATTTATAGTATTATAAAGGGTAATTTCCTACGAGCAGAAGTTGGTATGCATAAACATCATATAGAAGTAAACGACTCATAGCTTTTTGAAAATCTATTTGAAAAAAAAAATGTATATATATAGGGAAAATTTATGAAGCGGAAACTATTTATATGTCTGTGGATATCTCTAAGAAATCATATATAGAAAAAAGGATGTTATTTTTTGTTTAACTGTAAACAATTGATGAATTACTCCTAAAGCTTCCCTTCATATTAGTGCTAGTTGATGAGGGTTACTTCGGAAACAAACAAATTTAATTAAAATAAAATTTTGGGGTTATTTAACTCCCAATTACAATACAATGGAACTAGATCTACTATAGTATGAGTTGTCGATCAGACCACATATGGATAGAACTTATAGCGGGGTCTCGAAAACCGAGTAATTTCTGCTGGGCCCTTATCCTTTTTTTAGGTGCATTATGTTTTTTATTGGTTGGAACTTATAGTTATCTTGGTATGAATTTTCTACCGTTATTCCCCTCTCAGCAAATAATTTTTTTTCCACAAGGAATCGTGATGTCTTTCTATGGAATTGCGGGTCTTTTTATTAGTTCATATTTGTGGTGCACAATTGTGTGGAATGTGGGTAGCGGTTATGATCGATTCGATAGAAAAGAAGGAATAGTGTGTATTTTTCGTTGGGGATTTCCTGGAAAGAATCGTCGGATCTTCCTAGAATTACTTGTGAAAGACATTCAATCCATCAGAATAGAAGTTAAAGAGGGTATTTTTTCTCGTCCCATACTTTATATTGAAATCAGAGGACGGGGGTCCATTCCCTTGACTCGTATTGATAAGAATTGGACTCTACGAGAAATTGAAGAGAAAGCCGCTGAATTGGCTTATTTTTTGGGTGTACCAATTGAAGTATTTTGAAAAAAAAAAAGTGAAAGCTTTTTTATCATAACTCAAGAATTCTCTTTTTCTTTTTTCTATAGCCTAACTTAACGTAATTTTATCTGATTAGAACAAAAGTACGCGTAACAACCATAAAACGAAATAGTTTTTGTTCAGAAATTCTTTATCCGTATTTAAATTCACTGAAATCTATTCAGTAACCAAATAACTAAGAAATTGAAATACTAGATTCATTTCATATAGCAAAATATTTCGGAATAAAGAATTTCTATTACGTATTCCTGTACTGTGGGTCACCGGCGAGTTTTTTTTTTTTTTAATGTTTTGATGTCTTGATAAAGGGGATTCGTGCGTCTCGAAATTTGAATAATATTCATTAATTTGAATTTGAAATGGCTCTTTCGTGCATTCATCCACCGCAGACAATTGCTTTGAATTTGACCAATTGATATATATTGAAAGAATTTTAGATATAATATTCGAATTTTTTTATTCATTTACGGATTCTTTATTAGCCTATTTTTGTATTTCTATATTGTATATTGTTTTTCTCGATTTTTTAGAAATTCAAGGACCAACCACTGTACTGAATTACAAATAAAAAAAGGATTATAGGCTTAAGACTTGGAATGGAATAGAACTGATACTTGATCGAAATATTAGTATCCTATAGAGTCGACGAATGATACGAGTTCATTTCAAACTTCACAAATGGCCAAAAAGAAAGCTTTTATTTCCCTTCTCTATCTTGTAGCTCTAGTATTTTTGCCTTGGTGGATCTCTCTCTCATTTCCATTTAACAAAAGTCTGAAATCTTGGGTTAATAATTGGTGGAATACTGGGCCCTCCGAAATTTTTTTGCACGATATTGAAGAAAAGGGGATTCTAAAAAAATTTATCGAATTAGAGGAATTATCCCTCTTCGATGAAATGCTAAAGGAATACCCGGACGGGAGTTTACAAAAGCTTCAGGCCGTAGTTTACAAAGAAACTATCCAATTGATTAAGATGCACAATGAAAGTCGTATACATAGTATTTTACATTTCTCAAGAAATATAATTTCTTTTCTTATTCTAAGTCTTTATTCTATTCTAGGTAATGAAGAACTTATTTTTCTTAACTGTTGTTTTCAAGAATTTTTATATAATTTGAGCGACACTCTAAAAGCTTTTTCTATTCTTTTATTAACGGATTTATGCATAGGATTTCATTCGCCCCATGGTTGGGAACTGACGATTGGCTCTATCTACAAAGATTTTGGATTTGATTATTATGATCAAATTCTATCCGGTCTTGTTTCGACTTTTCCAGTCATTTTAGATACAATTTTAAAATATTTTATTTTTCGTTATTTAAATCGCGTATCTCCGTCACTTGTAGTGATTTATCATTCAATCAATGATTGAAAAATGATCGAACGAGCCAATTCCAATGTTTCTTACTTTAGTACATCAGTATTGTACATTAAGTAAAAGAGTAAAAAATAGACTTAGTCTTTCGAGCTACCTGAGGAATTCCTTAAATATTCCATCCAAATTATTTCAGTAAATAGCAGAATAATAGAAAAGTAACTGTACTGGTCACTTATCTAATTTTATTGTAGAAATTTTTGGGGGTCAATGATTGTACCATGCAAACTAGAAATACCTTTTCGTGGAGAAAGGAAGAGATTATTCGATTCATTTACGTATCGCTCATCATATATATAATAACTTGGACACCCATTTCAAAAGCATATCCTATTTTTGCACAGCAAAGTTATGAAAATCCACGAGAATCGACCGGCCGTATTGTATGTGCCAATTGCCATTTAGCGAACAAACCCGTGGATATCGAGGTTCCACAAGCGGTATTACCTGATACTGTATTTGAAGCAGTTATTCGAATTCCTTATGATTTGCAACTGAAACAAGTTCTTGCTAATGGTAAAAAGGGAGCCTTGAATGTGGGGGCTGTTCTTATTTTACCTGAGGGTTTTGAATTAGCCCCCCCCGATCGTATTTCGCCCGAAATTAAAGAAAAGATGGGAAATCTGTCTTTTCAGAGTTATCGACCCACTAAAAAAAATATTCTTGTGATAGGTCCTATTCCCGGTCAAAAATATAGTGAAATCACCTTTCCTATTCTTTCCCCGGATCCCGCGACTAAGAAAGACGTTCATTTCTTAAAATATCCCATATACGTAGGCGGAAACAGGGGAAGGGGTCAGATTTATCCCGACGGGAGTAAGAGTAACAATAATGTTTATAATGCTACATCGGCGGGTATAGTAAACAAAATCATACGAAAAGAAAAAGGGGGATATGAAATAACTATAGCGGATGCATCGGATGGACGTCAAGTAGTTGATATTATCCCTCCAGGGCCGGAACTTCTTGTTTCCGAGGGTGAATCCATCAAAATGGATCAACCATTAACGAGTAATCCAAATGTGGGGGGATTTGGTCAGGGGGATGCGGAAATAGTCCTTCAAAATCCATTCCGCGTACAAGGCCTTTTGCTATTCTTGGCATCCATTATTTTGGCACAAATTTTTTTGGTTCTTAAAAAGAAACAGTTTGAGAAGGTTCAATTATCCGAAATGAATTTCTAGATCCGTATATTTATCAATACCAAGTTATAAAACGAACCTCATTTTTTCTGGAAATTGTCTTATATAATTCTGTATGATCAAAAAACTTATGAAAAGCCCTTAGTTTGTTTCTATTGCTTTTATATTATGTTTTGGTAATTACTTGTATCGCATTACTAGTCATAGTATTTGTTTTTAAATCAAACTCCACTCGATGTCACTATTGTCAGATTAAAATACCATATATTGAATCAAATTAGACTAAAGTAGAAAATGAATGAGAGGACCCAGATATTCTAAGAGTTATTTTTTTTTGGCTTCCAAGTCGTTGACAGAAGACTAAGAATTTTCCACACCCTTTTGTTGTGTCAAAATAAAAATGAGTCTTCATCCTGTTCGTGAAAGATTTCTATTTATAGTTTCATTTTGTTCGAGGTTTATGATAAACCCTTTTTAGGTTTATTCCATAAATAAAGTAGTAATGGTGGACAAACAAAAAATAATATGATTATTAAGAACTCAACGAGACCTATCCCTGTTTCTTTGTTTTCTTCGAGGGGGATTCCGTTCAGTTCTTAATAATCATATTATGTCTACAATTCAGTTAATCTGATTGCTAGACTTCTACTAAAGGGATGAACCTAATCCAGAATATGAACCATAAAAGAAAATACCGATTAAACCGATCACAAGAATACC